TCAAAAGGTTCGGTTCACGAACCGGAGACCTATCTCCACAGCAAGCTCCTCAATTTGACCCGGTCCGTCAGGCTTTGGACATCGCCACCGGGATCGTTGAGGCTCCATGAAGACGTCTCTCCTTCACTGGGAAGACGCGGTACTCATTAGCGAGCGTCTGGTGACCAACGATTCCTGATTCTCCTGCCTTTCTGTTATAATCTACACTTGTTCGGTCAAATGGTCGACCTTGCCATCAAGTTGGGTCACTCGATCCTTGAGTGTTTCCTTAGCAACAGACGCTGCAGACAGCGCTCCACTGCTATCGTCAAGCTTGGACACGGTGTATAACAAGAATCGAATTCTAATAAATCGAGAGGTACGTAGTCGCTTTAGCGAAGCTTAAGGAATTTACCCAAAACTCTGCTCTGATACCTCCTAAAGCGAAATGGGCACGCGCACGGGTAGAGAGTCTGCCTGAGGCGTGCGACCCCAGGTGGGGCCTATTGTAGTCTAGCACTTGGGTTCAGCCTTCTCCTTGCCGAGTTTCGCTTCTGATTTCTTTCTTAGTCTCTAGTTTGTTACCTTCTACTATCGATCTTCTCCTGCTGCTCGCTTCGCTTGTTTCGTTGAGCTCGCTTTCTTTAATCTTTAAAGAAACTCCAAATTTGAAGAGCAGCCAAATACTTTATAAAATAAATGAGAGTAATCAAGGATGCTTCTAGCAAGAACTTAGACGGTATGCGATTGATCAAGTATGTGCGGTCAACACAACTTCTGCCCAAATGAGGTACATTCATCTCAAACATCATAGCTCTAACCGTTTCCAATAAGTATCTATTTTTCCTCTCAGCTATTCCAAGAGTATACGCACAAGATCTCTGATGAACAGTGTCCCTGAAAATTGGATATTTAGAGAATTCCCCAGCGAACTAAACAAGCTCTTTGAAGGCATGGTCTAAGCTAGAGCTGTCTTCTGCTTTCCAGCCTACTTACTATCCTATCGGGTATGAAATGCCCTTCCCTTTCTTTGCTATCCTGTCTTCCCTATTACCTTTTTCTTACCCGAATGCTTGCGATTGCGAACCCTCCTATGATGGATGAGGACTATCAGATCTTAGCCTCATGTTAACGAGTATACGATGACTGTCTGCTGCTTCTTGCTTGACCCGACAATCAATCATAGTTACAGTAGTCTACCCTGCCTTGTAACAAAAGCATATTACCTTCTCATTAATGAGAATGCCTTCTCTTCTGAAATCTGAAATTCCCTCTTTACTAAGTGGCTTCTATGCGGACCCTATAGGGTTTATCATAAAATATGTGTAACTCCTTTCTTTTTAGTAAGGTAAGGCGATAAGTGGAGCTGAGTGAAGCGGTGTTTTCCTATTTTCTATCGATTCTGACGTGCATCATCTTCCTTCTCGATTTGATTTAGACCGAAGCATAACCAAATGCATATCATATACCAGACCTTGGAACGAGCTATCTCTATTCTCAAGAAATACTTCAGAGTACCTAGGTCTTTTACACCAAATACTTTGTTTAGATGGTTTTCAGCCTCCATAACCCCCCAATCCCTATCATCTCCCGTAAGGATGATTTCATTAACATAAACTCGAAGAAGATCAAATTCTTCTTCCCTTTTCTTGACAAAGAGAGTGTGGTCGGCGTCACTTCTTTTGAATCCTATGTCCAGTAAGGCTTTGCTGAATTTGTTAAACTATGCGCTCCTTCTTAGTCAATGGGACTGCTTGAGCCCAACAATTGCTTTCTTCAAGCGGCAAAGCAGCACTATCCTCCAACTTCCCCTGAGATCGAGGCACTGTAGATGGCGGATCATAAAAAGTGGCTTCAAACAATGTGACGTGACATGGAAAGAAATGAAAACTCGACGACGTCACCCGATGCCACTACAACTCTTCCTCCCGTTCGTCCATTCCCTTGGATGTGCCCTCAACACATAGTGTTGGCACGAGAGATAAACCACCAGACAAAGGACATAGGGGGCTTCTCCCGGTAAAGCGCTCCATTTCTAAGGTTGTGAAATCCTCTAAGGGAAGAACTGTCAAGACCCGTGCCTTGTCCCAACTGGAATCTTTGAGTCTGGATGAGGAAGGTGTGTTTTATGACTCTGTAGCTAATGAAGGATAAGGGGGGGGATGACTCAACCCTCAGAAGTGAAGCTTGTCTTTCTGTAAGCTCAGGTTCTTTCTTTCTCTTGTTTCATATTCTATTATGTCTATTAGAGTATGGAATTGCCAAAGGGCAAAACACAAACTGTTTCGATGTGTAGTCTGGGATCTTTTTAGAGACCGTAAGCCCGATATTCTGGTCATTATAGAACCGTACATCAGTGGTACTACTGCCGCCAAGGTTATACTGTTGTTAGTATTACCAGCGAAGATGTCCTCACTCAAATTGATTCCACGAGAAGCCTTAGTAATCCCACTTCGAGTTATGTGAAAGATTCTATCAAACACATCTGGATATCCATAATAGAACCGGACTATAAAAAGAA